TACGAAGAAAAACGAATACAAATTCGCATTCAGATACATAAGAATTATATAGGAACCAAAATAGTCTTTTATTTTCTTTTGAAAAAACGTAAATTGATTTCTTCGGAGTAATGAGACTATTCCAATTATGATATTCGTGGAGAAAGAATCGCAATAAATGCAAAGATGGAACATCTTGGATCCGGCATTGAAGGATTTGAACCAAGATTTCCAAATGGATAGGATAGGGTATTAGTATATCTGACACATAATTTAAATGTGATAATTTGTCCTCTAAAAAGGGAAATATTGAATGAATAGATCGTAAATTCTGACATTTTGGTATTTCTTTTTCTTCGGGAAAAGATACTAATCGCAGCGAGAATGGAATTTCCACAATGACCGCAAAACCTTCTGATATCATCTGAGAAAAAAAATGAGAATAAAAATAAGTGTTGTGCCCAACGAATCGATTTTGATTAGAATTTTGATTAGAATAATTAACCGAATTAATCAAATAATTCTGTTGATACATTCGAATAATTAAACGTTTCACAAGTACTGAACTAGATTTATTGTCATAACCAATAATTTCCACGGGTTCGTAAAAAATCGAATCATTTAAACCATGATCATGAGCAAACGCGTAAATATACTCCTGAAAAAGAAGCGGATATAGGAAGTGTTGTTGCCGAGATCTATCTTTTTCTAAATATCCTTGTAATTCTTCCATTTACATTTCTACTTGAGCCAGAGGCAGGAGGTTTTTCTTGGTTTATCAAATGATACATACATAGTACAATATGGTCAGAACAGGGTATTATGTATTGTATTATATATATAATATAGTAAGAAAAAAATATATACCCCGGAAACGAAACGGGGAGTCCAATCAACAGATCTTTTTACCTTCCTTTTCTATCCAATTGGTTTATGTTCGTTATAATTACAACAGGAGAAAAAATCCTTTATTTTTGCAACCCAATTGCTCTTTTGACTTTGGAATAAATTCTCTTTATCAATATACTGTTTCTTCTACACATCCGCCTACAATCCATAATAAAGAATAATTAGGATTCTGAAAAAAAAAAAGAAAAAATCAATGGTTCACTCACAGGAGAACCCACTCTTTCCCGCATTAGGCACTAATTCATTTTTAACGTCTAATTAGATCGGGTAATCATTCCAATTAAGAACATAAGCTCGTTGCTTTTTATTTTACCAGAATTGGAGCCATAGAGCTCTATCCATTTATTCACTAGACCCAACTGTATTTGTCCCCTTCCAAAAATCAAAACAATCTTTTGGAACTGTAACGATCCGGTAAGGATAAACTCAAAGTTCTACTTTAACTTTTTAACTTTGACTTTCATTTCAAATTAAATAAATTAATAAAATCGAAAATCCAATAAAATAATAAATTAATAAAATAAGAAATTGATTTTATTACGACATGCTGTTTTTTCCATTCATTACCCTTGAGGATCAGTCGTGGTCTTATAGACTATACCAATAGTCTGGACGAATTCGTTGCTTCATCCAAATGTGTAAAAGATCATAGTCGCACTTAAAAGCCGAGTACTCTACCGTTGAGTTAGCAACCCGGATAAATAGGATATGTAGATACGATCGAAATACAAAAATCAATTGAATTGCACTGCACGACCCTATCAAAACATTGAACTAGCAACACATTGAAAAGAAAGATTTTCTGATCAATTATAAACACAAAATACCAAAATGAGCAGATCGGATTAAAAATATTCCCAATCGAAATGTAAAAATTATGACAGACCACCCATTTTTTATCAAATTCTTTTTGGATTTTACTTAAGAAAATACATCTTGTATGAGAGTAAATGCAGCAAGGCAAACCCATCATTTGAGTGAAGGAAACAAAAAAAAACTAATATGGGGTGGGGATAAACAGCCCTATTTATCTACGATCGAATTATATTTGTTCGATACACCATTGTCAATATAAATGCAATGTTGAGAAAATAAATCAAGTAAATAAAATAAAGACTTGTGTTGGATTGGCACAACATAAACATAAATAAGAAATTGAAATGGAAAAATTAAGGAAAAGGTAAAGAAAAAATCCCCGGTTTATTCAATCAATAAAAGTACGATAAGCAAGCTTAACCCCTTGTTTGTTGTTAAATTGAATTCCCCCACCAAAATATGAATAAAGCAAGAAAAAGGCAAATGGTGTGTAAATATAAATAATTACACAAGGATAGATACTAGTTACCCTTCCCTACTTTATTTTATTTATTTATAAATTTGGTTTTTGACTTTAATTAACTCGAAGTTCTTTCTTTAAAGAATTCTGCCTTCCTTAAAATATCATAAACAGTTCCCGTAGGTTGAGCACCTTTTTCAAGGAAATATAGAATAGCAGGAACGTTTAAATAAGTTTGATTCTTTATCGGATCGTAAAAACCTACTTTTCGAAGATCTCTTCCTTCTCTTCGGGATCGAACATCAATTGCAACGATTCGATAGATGGCTCATTGGGATAGATGTAAATAAACAACGCCCCCCCTAGAAACGTATAGGAGGTTTTTTCCTCATACGGCTCGAGAAAAATGATTCTAATTTCTGTATATAATAGCAAGTAGATCCATAAAATCATGAATTTTACTATGATTTGAATTGAGTACTTTTTTCTTCTTCCTTACAGAAAAAGGAAGAAATCTCATTCATACTCATAACTCAAGTTGGGTAATTCTGACAAGAAAATCCTTAGACATTTATTGAGCCGTCTCTAAACTCTTTTGTTTGTCTCATTTCGAATCTATTTTTATTCCTCAGTCTGATCCAATTGTTGAGACAATTGAAAATAGTGTTTCCTTGTTTCGGAATCCTTTATCTTTGCTTTGTGAAATCGTTGGGTTTAGACATTACCTCGGGGATCCTTATTCCTTTCAAAATGGCAGCAACATACCTTTTTTGTTATTTCTTTCTATATAAATAGAATACGAACGATTGATTCCCTTGTGATACACTTTTCATCGAAATAGTTTTACCAATTTCGAAAAATTGGACTTTTCAAACTTGTTCTGAATTTGAACCTTTCAATTTAGAATTTATATATAGTGAGGATATACTTACAAAGTTGGTCTAACTTATTGATTTTCACTAACCCTAGATTCTTTCCCTTGAAAAATGAATCAATCCTTTCTTCTCGAGCTTCATAATGTACTATTTACTTATAACCCAACACAAATTAGGTTCCGGGCAGAACAAACTATGTCGAGCCAAGAGCATCTTCATTACTATAGAAGATGGCGGATGTAAAAATCCACAGCCGATCATGTCCTTCAAGTCGCACGTTGCTTTCTACCACATCGTTTCAAACGAAGTTTTACCATAACATTCCTCTAATTGAAATTTCAAAGCGGTATGGAATTGATTCAATATAAAATCATGAATAGTCATTGGTTCAACCGGTATATAATAGTCCATACTTTCTATCTACGGATAAATAAGTATTTATCCGGATAAGGGTCAGCAAGGATCGAATTTATTTAATTTAACCCCATATTCTATCATATGAATGAAAATATTTATTTATATTTATAAATAAGACGAATAAACGAGTTTGCTTAAGACTTATTATTTACATCTTCAACAGATTGTTCGAGACGATCAATCATGAAGGATCCAGTTTTCTCGAACAAATAAACTATAAACCTCCAAAAGAGGTTTCTGTTTCTATAGTAGAATACTAATGATTTCCAATCCCGAAATCAAATCAATTAGTAACCAAATAAGCTATTCCAATGACCCGAAAAAGTCGAAATTTTGATAATATTGATTTCTCATACTTCTTCCAGTACCAATTCCGGTACCAATCAAGAAAAAAAAAATGAAGTAAAAAAAAAAAAAAAACGATCTCGTGTAAGGTAAAATGGAGTTCCTTACGTTATTGTTATTCTTTCTTTCATCTGAAAGAGAAAATCTGAATCAAGAATCAGAGAAGTATGATCTTTTCGGATCCATCATATACAACTAAGAGTTCTTACCTTAGCCGGGGTAATTCTAATTATAGATATTTAAAAAATCACAGATCCTTTTCACTTAACCGAAAAGCCCTTGTTACTGAAATACAACAATACAATAAAAATACATAATATATATCATATAGGCATAGGCCTTGTTTTTTATACAGATTTTGTTTTACTTCTTCAAGAATTTTTCGATCAATTCTAAAGTCAAGTAGATGGAATATACGAATTTCTCCCCAATCACTACATTACATTGATTTACAATGGTTCATTTGAACCAGCTAATATCTAAGATACAAAAAAATAAGGTCCAGATCAATCTGTTTTTCCTATTTTTTTTTCCGCGCCAACCCAACTTTAATTAGAAGTTTTAAGACCTGTGATGAAATTCAAAACTCCCCACTCTTTAATCTCTACATTCTATGTGGAATTGGGCGGGATACCATTTATTTTCTTTTTATTGACTTTAGGTTTGGGGAAAGGGAATAGAGAGGTCTTTCTCTCACATTGTGATTCAGAATGCATCATGTGATAATTCCCATTTCATAGGTATTAGATATGGGACATAAAGTTTCTCTAAGGAACTAACTTCAAAATGAATATGAAATTAATATGAGTAGTACGAGCATATCCTGAATGTTTATGATATAATAGACCAAAAATCCCTTTTTTGAATGAAAATAAAGATATTTAATTTTACCCACATTTGACACTTGATTCCGTTTGTGAGAAACCAAACGAATTCTCAGATATGATTCTTAGAACCATTCTGAAAATTAATAAGAATGGATTTTTCCCTTTAACAAATTCTTGTTTTATGTGGAATGCAGTGTGATCCCATCTTTCGTTTCATGAAAGACGATCTGGGACGGAAGGATTCGAACCTCCGAATAACGGGACCAAAACCCGCTGCCTTACCGCTTGGCCACGCCCCATTTTTATTTCTATTCGATACTAATCAACACTAATATGGGTATTGGTTATTCGTCAATCCCAACCCAAATACATAAAAACATATGGGATATTTTGTTGCTAGGGTTCAAGACATGCAGATATAGAATCAAAAAAATTCATTGATCATTACATAGAATTCAATTAAGATATTGTATGAAAGTTGAATTCCTTATATTCTCATTTTAGAATGATAATGGGGGGAGGGATTTTTTATTTGGGAGAGTCCGAACCGAAGAAAAAGGAGGATTTCTTGATCTGCCTTTTTCATTTTTCCCTTATAAAAATAACTCAAAATTATCTAATCCACAAGAACGAAATGCTTGTTATGCTTAATATCTTTAGTTTAATCGGTATCTGTCTTAATTCTGTCCTTTATTCGAGTAGTTTTTTCTTCGCCAAATTGCCCGAAGCTTATGCCATTTTCAATCCAATCGTAGATGTTATGCCTGTCATACCTGTACTCTTTTTTCTCTTAGCCTTTGTTTGGCAAGCCGCTGTAAGTTTTCGATGAAATCTTTAATACTTTGCTAAATTGATGCTGTATTCGATAAAAAAATTCTAAAAATTGATAAGATCAGATAAGTCTTACATTACGAACCCTCGATTCAAAAATCTAAATTCTTGTATATTGAATGAATAACCGCAGCGATGAATTAGGATCAGCCTTTTCCCCGTTCTGACCTTCCAGTGAGTATGGACTATTAGGTACTCCACAATATCTAATTATTGATATGACAAGAAATTTCGGGTAACGAATGAATAAAAATCTTATTACAAATAAATTCGTTAAAATAAAATGACTTTTCAAGAAAAGACTTCATTTTCTTTTTCATTTTTCGGGGTGTCAAAACAAATAAAATGGTATATGTGGTAAAAAATAGGTAATCTATTCCCCTCTTTCAAAAAAAAAAAAATGATCTTGGAGATTGTGTAATGCTTACTCTCAAACTCTTTGTTTACACAGTAGTGATATTCTTTGTTTCCCTTTTTATCTTTGGATTCTTATCTAATGATCCAGGACGCAATCCTGGACGTGAGGAATAACAAATTTCTAGTTTTTTTGCTTTTTTCTAAATTAATTCTTAATAATCTTATTTGTTTCATACATTTAACTATGATAAAATCAAGGGATGAGAATCTTTTCGAATTCGAAAATCCCAAGTGATCAGAGAAAGCGGAAAGAGAGGGATTCGAACCCCCGGTACAAATAATTCGTACAACGGATTAGCAATCCGCCGCTTTAGTCCACTCAGCCATCTCTCCTAATTCCAAATTGAAAATTTGTTATGTGATGTAACACGTGAAATAAAGATTGATAAAAATCCACCTTCTTTTCTTTATTTTATTTTTTTCTTTATTTTATTTTTTCATTTTATTTTTTCATTTTATTTATTTATTTTTATTTAATCTTATTTAATTTTATAATTATTATTTAATAATTATTATTTAATTATTATTATTTATTTTATTAAATTATTCTATTTTAATAATAGAATTTATTATTATATTATTAAAATAGAAATTAGAAATATTCTAAAATATTCTAATAAATAATAGAAATTATTTAACTAGTTATTTAAATTTAAACTTTAACCAAGTATTTAATATAAGTATTTAATATTTAAATAAAATAATTTAAATAAAATAAAAAGAAAGGTATATATTTATACTAAATAAAAAAATATATATATAAATATATTATAGTATAAATATATTATTATGTATAAGAAAATATGTATAAGAAAAATAATAAATATAAGAAAAATAAGAAAAAGATAGAAAAAGCAATTGATCAGGAATTCAATATAGATAATGACTCAAAATAAAATGGATCTCCTCAATAGAAAGAATATCTTAGTTCTTTGATTTTATACGAAAGGTTTATTCTCCCGGCCTGATCCGCTTAAGTACTGGCCGGGACATTTATTCTTTTATTCCAATGAATCCTTCATAGATCAAACGATTTAATTTGGAATTTATATCAAAAAAAAATACTTGTTATTGAAGCAACAACAACAAGAGAAATTTCCATTATCATTCCTATGATCGAAGTCCCATTTATTATTATTTAATTTAATATTTCTTTTTTATTCTTCTTTTTTTTTTATTATTCTTTTTTTCTTTTTCTCAGTTTATTACTTAATTTCTTACTGTTGTCAAGTATCTTACTGTTGTCAAGTAAGGAATAAAAAAAAAAACACATATGATAACATTAACATAATATATATATATATATATTAAACAATATTAAAATATTAAACAATATTAAATTACATTTAACAATTTAAAATATGAAAAACACATATTTCTATTCTAACATATTTCTATTCTAATAGAATAGAACTCAATATAACTCATTTACTTCTTCAAGAGACAAAATAGGAACAGTTGAGATTCAATTGACCCGAATTCATAAGATCTGGCACTGGCAGTTGAAAAGAAGGTGAAAAAGGGGGGGTCCATGTATACAGAATTTATAATTTTTATAGTCTAGCTTCAATCACCCCTTCAGGCGGGAACCATTAGTTTAGTAATGACTTCCCAGCAAACGAAA